GTTAATGTAGCTTATTAAAAGCAAAGCACTGAAAATGCTTAGATGGATGCTAGCATCCCATAAACAATAAAAGGTTTGGTCCTGGCCTTATAATTAGTTAGAGGTAGAGTTACACATGCGAATTTCCATAAACCAGTGTCAAATCCCATAGAGTTATTTTTAACTCTTAGGAGAGGGTATCAAGTACATTCAAATAGCTAAAGACACCTTGCCTAGCCACGCCCCCACGGGACCCAGCAGTGATAAAAATTAAGCAATGAACGAAAGTTCGACTAAGCCATACCTCTATAAGGGTTGGTAAATTTCGTGCCAGCCACCGCGGTCATACGATTAACCCAAACTAATTATTCTCGGCGTAAAACGTGTTACTAGAAATATACAAAATAGAATAAAAATCCATCTAATATGTGAAAATTCATCGCTGGGCCTAAACACAATAACGAAAGTAATTCTATTATTCACGATACACGATAGCTAAGATCCAAACTGGGATTAGATACCCCACTATGCTTAGCCCTAAACCTTAGTAATTTAGAAACAAAATTATTTGCCTGAGAACTACTGGCCACAGCTTAAAACTCAAAGGACTTGGCGGTACTTTATATCCATCTAGAGGAGCCTGTTCTATAATCGATAAACCCCGTTATACCTCACCACCCCTTGCTAATTCAGTCTATATACCGCCATCTTCAGCAAACCCTAAAAAGGAGCAACAGTAAGCAAGAGAATCACCATAAAAACGTTAGGTCAAGGTGTAGCCAATGAGGTGGGAAGCAATGGGCTACATTTTCTTGCAAAGAACATTACGCTACCCTTTATGAAACTAAAGGACAAAGGAGGATTTAGTAGTAAATTAAGAATAGAGTGCTTAATTGAATTGAGCAATGAAGTGCGTACACACCGCCCGTCACCCTCCTCAAACTAAACAAACGAAACTTCATACATAATAAAATCAAATCTTTACTAGAGGAGGTAAGTCGTAACAAGGTAAGCATACTGGAAAGTGTGCTTGGAATAACCATGGTGTAGCTTAAATAGCAAAGCACCTGGTCTACACCCAGAAGACTCCACAACCAATGGACATCATGAGCCAAGCCTAGCCCTATCATAACGTAAATTAAACTAAAAACCATAATAAAACAAATCATTTGATAAAAGAGAGTATTGGAGAAAGAAACCTTTTTCCCAGGAGCTGTAGAGAAAGTACCGCAAGGGAAAGATGAAAGAACACTAAAAAGTAAAAATAAGCAAAGATTAAACCTTGTACCTTTTGCATAATGAGTTAACTAGAAAGCACCTAACTAAGAGACCTTAAGCTAGGCACCCCGAAACCAAACGAGCTACCTAAGAGCAGTACAAAGAACCAACCCGTCTATGTGGCAAAATAGTGGGATGACTCCTAGGTAGAGGTGAAGAGCCTACCGAGCTTGGTGATAGCTGGTTGCCCGATAAATGAATCTCAGTTCAACTTTAAGAATTACCATAAGGAACAACTACCAAAATGTAATCTTAAATTTTAGCCTGAAGAGGGACAGCTCTTCAGTAATGGAAACAGCCTTCTATAGTGAACGAACCCACCACTCTATAAACCATTGTTGGCCTAAAGGCAGCCATCAATAAAGAAAGCGTTAAAGCTCAACACTACAATTACCTAATACCACAAATCCTAATGACTTCCTATAACACCAATCGGGTCAATCTATAATTATATAGATGAGATACTGTTAACATGAGTAACAAGAACACCGTTCTCCAAGCACAAGCCTATAACAACCCGGATAACCATTGTTAGTTAACATGTTCGGGTTCACAAGCCACCATTAAACCGAACCTATAACTAAATGTTAGCCCAACACAGGCGTGCAATAAGGAAAGATTAAAAGAAGTAAAAGGAACTCGGCAAACACGAATCCCGCCTGTTTACCAAAAACATCACCTCTAGCATAAAAAGTATTAGAGGCACTGCCTGCCCAGTGACATACGTTTAACGGCCGCGGTATCCTGACCGTGCAAAGGTAGCATAATCACTTGTTCCTTAATTGGGGACTGGAATGAATGGCCTCACGAGGATTCAACTGTCTCTTACTTCCGATCAGTGAAATTGACCTCCCCGTGAAGAGGCGGGGATAACACAATAAGACGAGAAGACCCTATGGAGCTTTAATTTCCCGGCCTAACTACCCAACTTACACCCTAATGGGTCAAAAATAAAAGATATAGGCCAGTGATTTAGGTTGGGGTGACCTCGGAGTATAAAACAACCTCCGAACGATTTTAACCAAGACATACAAGTCAAAGTGCTAAAAATCCAATTGACCCAATTTATTTGATCAACGGACCAAGTTACCCTAGGGATAACAGCGCAATCCTATTCAAGAGTCCATATCGACAATTAGGGTTTACGACCTCGATGTTGGATCAGGACATCCCAATGGTGCAGCAGCTATTAATGGTTCGTTTGTTCAACGATTAAAGTCCTACGTGATCTGAGTTCAGACCGGAGTAATCCAGGTCGGTTTCTATCTATTAACTGTTCCTCCCAGTACGAAAGGACAAGAGAAACAAGGCCTCCTTGACATAAGCGCCTTAATACTAATAAATGAAATTATCTCAATTTAGTAAGTTAGTTCTACCATACCCTAGACCAAGGGTTCAGTCAGGGTGGCAGAGCCCGGAAATTGCATAAGACTTAAAACCTTGTACCCAGAGGTTCAAATCCTCTCCCTAATAGTGTACTTAATTAACATTTTAACTCTCCTGGTCCCAGTACTGATCGCCATAGCATTCCTCACCCTAGTTGAGCGAAAAATATTAGGCTATATGCAACTACGCAAAGGCCCAAACATCGTGGGACCCTATGGGATTCTCCAACCATTCGCAGATGCCATAAAACTATTCATTAAAGAACCCCTACGCCCCCTAACTACATCCACAACCCTATTTATCTTAGCCCCGACACTATCTCTATCACTAGCCTTAAGCCTATGAATCCCGCTCCCCATACCACATCCCTTAATTAACCTAAACTTAGGGGTCCTATTCATCCTCGCCACCTCAAGTCTTTCAGTTTACTCCATCCTATGATCAGGCTGAGCATCCAACTCTAAATATTCTATGTTCGGGGCCTTGCGAGCAGTTGCACAAACAATCTCATACGAAGTTACAATAGCAATAATTTTACTCTCTGTCATCCTAATAAATGGGTCTTTCTCAATTCAATCCCTTATCTTCACACAAGAACCATTATGATTACTCATCCCAACCTGACCATTAGCCATAATATGATTCATCTCAACCTTAGCAGAAACAAATCGGGCTCCATTTGACCTAACAGAAGGAGAATCAGAGCTAGTCTCTGGGTACAACGTAGAGTACGCCGCAGGTCCATTCGCCCTATTTTTCATAGCAGAATATATAAATATTATCCTAATAAACGCCCTCTCAACCATCGTATTTATAGGACCTCTACACAAAACTTTAATCCCCGAACTCTACACTACAGATTTCATACTAAAAACTCTAATTCTGACAACCCTCTTCCTATGAATTCGAGCCTCCTACCCACGATTCCGATATGATCAGTTAATACACCTTCTATGAAAAAACTTTTTACCTTTAACCCTAGTCCTATGCATATGACATATTTCCATCCCAATCTTCATAGCGAGCATCCCACCTTATGCATAGAAATATGTCTGAAAAAGAGTTACTTTGATAGAGTAAATCATAGAGGTTTTAACCCTCTTATTTCTAGAACAATAGGAATTGAACCTATACCTAAGAATCCAAAATTCTTCGTGCTACCAAATACACCCCATTCTAAAGTAAGGTCAGCTAATAAAGCTATCGGGCCCATACCCCGAAAATGTTGGTTCAAACCCCTCCCATACTAATCAACCCAATTACACTTACAATTATCTACATAACTATTATAACAGGGCCAGTAATCACTTTACTCAGCTCTAATCTGTTTGTAATATGAGTCGGGTTAGAAATAAATCTACTAGCCCTTATTCCGCTAATAACCAAAGACTCTAACCCACGTTCCACTGAAGCAGCAACCAAATATTTTCTCACACAAGCAACCGCCTCAATAATTTTACTCCTTTCCATCCTAATCAACTTTAAACAACTAGGTCTATGGGTATTTCAACCAGAAACAGATAGCACAGTCATAACCATAGTCTTTATCTCCCTAGCAATCAAACTAGGCTTGGCCCCTTTCCACTCATGACTACCCGAAGTCACACAAGGTATCAACCTTAGCGCAGGGCTCATCCTACTTACATGACAAAAAATCGCCCCACTATCAATCCTTCTCCAATTCCATATATTAATCAACCCCCACCTGCTAACCTTATCTGCCATCATTTCAGTACTAATAGGAGCATGAAACGGACTTAACCAAACCCAGACACGCAAAATCATAGCCTATTCATCCATCGCTCACATAGGCTGAATAATCTCTATTTTATCATACAACCCAACACTAACAGTCCTCAACCTCCTTATCTACATCACTATAACTACCCCCATATTCTTCATCTTTAATACCCATTCATTCACATCAATTTCCTCCATATCCCTCATATGAGCCAAAATACCAATAGCCATACCCATAGTCTCATTAATCTTACTATCCACAGGAGGGCTGCCCCCACTCACAGGGTTTCTACCTAAATGAGCCATTATCACCGAACTAATAATAAACAATAACCTACCCCTAGCCTCACTAATAGCAATAGCCGCCCTAATTAACCTTTTCTTCTACACACGAATAATCTACTCAACCTCACTCACCACTTTCCCAAGCAACAACAACTCCAAAATATATATTCACCAACCCCACACAAAAACCAACAACACTCTCCCGCCAATAATAATCATTAGTACACTAATACTTCCTCTATCCCCCCTACTTCTATAACAGAAGTTTAGGATAATTAGTCCAAGAGCCTTCAAAGCCCTAAGCAAACCTACAAAGTTTAACTTCTGATAAGGACTGCAAGGCTATATCTTACATCTAATGAATGCAAATCAATCGCTTTAGTTAAGCTAAATCCTCTTCTAGATTGATAGGACTTAAACCTATAAACTTTTAGTTAACAGCTAAACACCTTATTACGGCTTCAATCTACTCTCCCGCCTAAAAAAAGGGGGGGGGGCGGGAGAGGCCTTAGTAGAATCACTCTCTACACCTTCGAATTTGCAATTCGATGTGATTATCACCTTAAGGCCTGGTAAAAAGAGGCATCATCCTCTGTGCTTAGATTTACAGTCTAATGCTTACTCAGCCATTTTACCTATGTTCATCAACCGCTGACTATTCTCTACTAATCATAAAGATATCGGAACTTTATATCTCCTATTTGGTGCTTGAGCAGGGATAGTAGGAACAGCCCTTAGTATCCTGATTCGAGCGGAGCTTGGTCAACCAGGCACCCTACTAGGTGACGATCAGATTTATAACGTGATTGTAACAGCTCACGCATTTGTAATAATCTTTTTCATGGTTATACCAATTATAATCGGTGGATTCGGCAACTGACTTGTACCACTAATAATTGGGGCACCAGATATAGCATTCCCCCGAATGAACAACATGAGCTTTTGACTTCTACCACCATCATTCCTTCTCCTATTAGCATCCTCCACAGTAGAAGCCGGAGCTGGGACGGGGTGAACGGTATACCCCCCGTTGGCCGGCAATCTCGCACATGCCGGACCATCAGTTGACCTGACCATCTTTTCACTACACCTAGCAGGTGTGTCCTCAATTCTCGGAGCAATTAACTTCATTACAACAATTATCAATATGAAGCCACCGGCTATAACACAATACCAAACCCCCCTATTCGTCTGATCGGTTCTAATCACTGCCGTACTTCTACTCCTCTCCCTCCCTGTCTTAGCAGCAGGAATCACTATACTTCTAACAGATCGTAACCTAAACACCACTTTCTTTGACCCAGCTGGGGGAGGGGACCCCATCCTATACCAACACTTATTCTGATTCTTTGGGCACCCAGAAGTGTATATCCTCATCCTTCCTGGCTTCGGCATTATCTCCCATATCGTAACCTATTACTCAGGTAAAAAAGAGCCATTTGGATATATAGGAATGGTCTGAGCTATAATGTCAATCGGGTTCCTAGGATTTATTGTCTGAGCCCATCACATATTCACAGTAGGACTTGACGTGGACACACGAGCCTACTTCACATCAGCCACAATAATTATTGCTATCCCAACAGGAGTTAAAGTCTTTAGCTGATTAGCAACTCTACATGGAGGTAATATCAAATGATCCCCAGCAATACTATGAGCCCTAGGCTTCATTTTCCTATTTACAGTCGGAGGACTGACAGGTATCGTACTATCCAACTCTTCCCTAGACATTGTTCTACACGACACATACTATGTAGTAGCTCACTTCCACTACGTTCTCTCCATGGGCGCTGTTTTTGCTATCATAGCCGGATTCGTGCACTGATTCCCATTATTTACAGGGTATACACTAGACGAGATGTGAGCTAAGACCCACTTTGCTATCATATTCGTAGGAGTTAACATAACATTCTTCCCACAACATTTCCTTGGCCTCTCAGGCATACCACGACGCTACTCTGACTATCCAGATGCCTACACAACATGAAACACAGTCTCATCCATAGGATCATTCATCTCACTAACAGCAGTTTTAATTATAGTCTTCATAATTTGGGAGGCCTTCGCCTCTAAACGAGAAGTATTGAATGTAGACTATACTTCCACAAACCTGGAGTGACTCCACGGCTGCCCCCCGCCATATCACACATTTGAAGAACCAACCTTTATTAAAGTAGGATAAGAAAGGAAGGATTCGAACCCCCTAAAACTGGTTTCAAGCCAGCACCATAACCTCTATGTCTTTCTCAATGAGATATTAGTAAATAAATTACATAACTTTGTCAAAGTTAAATTATAGGCTAGACCCTATATATCTTATATGGCTTATCCCTTCCAACTAGGCTTACAAGATGCCTCCTCACCTATTATAGAAGAGTTAATAAACTTTCATGACCACACACTCATAATCGTCTTCCTAATCAGCTCTTTAGTTCTATATATCATCACCCTAATACTGACAACAAAACTAACTCATACAAACACCATAGACGCCCAAGAAGTAGAGACTATTTGAACTATTCTTCCAGCCGTAATCCTAATTATAATTGCCCTGCCCTCATTACGCATCTTATACATAATAGATGAGATTAACAACCCAGCCCTAACAGTAAAAACAATAGGCCACCAATGATACTGAAGCTATGAATACACAGACTACGAAGACCTGAGCTTCGACTCATACATAACCCCAACATCTGATCTAAAACCTGGGGAGCTCCGCCTCTTAGAAGTAGATAACCGAATAGTCCTCCCCATAGAACTACCCATCCGAATACTAACCTCATCAGAAGATGTACTTCACTCATGAGCTGTCCCTTCCCTAGGGCTCAAAACAGACGCTATTCCAGGACGATTAAACCAAATAACCATCTCCTCCAACCGTCCTGGCCTGTTCTACGGCCAATGCTCAGAGATCTGTGGTTCTAATCATAGCTTTATACCCATTGTTCTTGAAATAGTTCCTCTAAAAGTTTTTGAAGATTGATCTCTATCAATGACCTAATAACATTACGAAGCTTATAGCGTTAACCTTTTAAGTTAAAGTTTGAGATAATAAGTCTCCGTAGTGAATGCCACAGCTAGACACATCCACTTGATTTATTACCATTCTATCAACCACAGCTACACTTTTTATTCTTATACAACTAAAAACATCACTTCACAATTTCCCACAAACTCCATCAATCAAGTCAATTAAACCTGTTAAAACAAACAACCCCTGAGAACCAAAATGAACCAAAATTTATTTGCCTCTTTCATTACCCCCACAATAATAGGCCTTCCTATTGTTGTACTTATCATTATACTTCCATCATTACTCTTGACCTCTTCCAAACGTCTAATCTCCAACCGCCTCCACTCATTACAACAATGATTAGTTAAACTCATTACCAAACAGATAATGTTAATTCACTCACCCAAAGGACGCACATGATCACTCATACTAGTATCCCTAACTTTATTCATTGGCTCAACTAACCTCCTAGGACTTTTACCATACACATTCACCCCAACAACACAATTATCCACAAACCTGGGCATAGCAATTCCACTATGAGCCGGAACCGTAATTCTAGGGTTCCGCCACAAGCTAAAGCCCTCATTAGCCCACTTTCTTCCACAAGGTACACCTATCTCCCTTATCCCAATACTAGTCATTATCGAGACTATCAGTCTATTCATTCAACCTATAGCCTTAGCAGTACGTTTAACAGCGAATATCACTGCAGGTCACTTATTAATCCATTTAATTGGGGGGGCCACACTAGCCCTCACAACCATCAACCTACCAACAGCTACAATTACATTTATCATTTTAACCCTTCTGACTACCTTAGAATTTGCTGTGGCCCTTATCCAGGCCTACGTATTTACTCTACTAGTAAGCCTCTATCTACATGACAATACTTAATGACCCACCAAACTCACGCCTTCCATATAGTAAACCCAAGCCCATGACCCCTAACAGGAGCCTTCTCTGCCCTACTACTGACTTCTGGCTTAGTAATATGATTTCACTACAACTCAACTACCCTGCTGTCGCTAGGGTTACTAAGTAGTCTACTCACCACATACCAGTGATGACGCGACGTAGTACGAGAAGGTACATATCAAGGACACCACACTCCCATTGTTCAAAAAGGCCTACGTTACGGAATAGTCCTATTTATCCTCTCCGAAGTCTTTTTCTTTGCGGGCTTCTTCTGAGCATTTTATCACTCAAGCCTGGCCCCAACACATGACCTCGGAGGGTGCTGACCGCCGACAGGAATCTCTCCTCTAAACCCCCTAGAAGTACCTCTATTAAATACATCAGTCCTTCTAGCATCAGGTGTCTCCATTACATGAGCCCACCATAGCTTAACAGAAGGAAAACGAAACAACATAAACCAAGCCCTAACTATTACCATCCTTCTAGGAATCTACTTCACCTTACTACAAGCCTCAGAATATTTCGAAACCCCTTTCTCCATCTCAGATGGAATCTATGGCTCTACATTTTTCATGGCAACCGGATTCCACGGCCTTCACGTAATCATCGGCTCTACCTTCCTAATTATTTGCCTACTACGACAATTAAAATACCACTTTACATCTAACCACCACTTTGGCTTTGAAGCAGCAGCATGATATTGACACTTCGTAGATGTAGTCTGACTGTTCCTATACTTATCAATCTATTGATGAGGATCATACTTTCTTAGTATAATCAGTACATCTGACTTCCAATCAGCTAGCTCTAGAACAACCTAGAAGAAAGTAATTAACATAATATTTATTTTAATAATTAATAGTGCATTATCCACCATACTTATTTCCCTAGCCTTCTGGCTTCCCCATCTTAACATCTACACTGAAAAAGCTAATCCATATGAATGCGGATTTGACCCCATAAGCTCAGCTCGACTACCCTTTTCAATGAAATTTTTCCTGGTAGCAATCACCTTCCTATTATTCGACCTTGAAATCGCTTTATTGCTTCCACTTCCATGAGCAATACAATTTCCAGATATAAGTCTACTAACAACTACAGCATTCATACTTATCACAATCCTAGCTCTAGGCCTAGTTTACGAGTGAACACATAAAGGCTTAGAATGAACAGAATAATTGGTAATTAGTTTAACTAAAATTAATGATTTCGACTCATTAGATTATGATAATATCATAATTACCAAAAAATGTTACCCGCCACACTTAATATCGGTCTAGCTTTCACCTTTTCTCTACTCGGGACCCTGGTATTCCGATCCCACCTCATATCTACCCTCCTCTGTCTAGAAGGCATAATATTATCACTATTTGTTCTGGCCACTATCACACCCTTAAACACACACTCAATGATCATACTCCCAATCCCCATTATTATCCTAGTCTTTGCTGCATGTGAAGCAGCTGTGGGACTAGCTCTATTAGCAAAAATTTCAAATACCTACGGCTCTGACTTTGTTCATAACCTAAATCTTCTACAATGTTAAAAATTATTTTCCCATTATTTATACTACTACCCCTTACCTGACTCTCAGATAGTAAAAAGGTTTGAGTCAACGTAACAGCCTACAGCTTCCTTATTAACCTTGTCTCTATTAGCCTACTATGACAAAACAACGAAAACAGCCTAAGCTTCTCCACCATATTCTCCACTGACCCCTTATCTGCCCCACTCCTAGTCCTGACAACATGACTCCTCCCACTAATACTCCTAGCTAGCCAAAACCACATCAAAAAAGAACCAGAACATAGCAAAAAATCATACATCTCTCTTCTAATTTGCCTTCAAACTATGCTTGTCATGACATTTTCTGCCAACGAACTAATCATATTTTATATCCTATTTGAAGCCACCTTAATCCCAACCCTTGTAATCATTACACGATGAGGAAACCAAACAGAACGACTAAATGCCGGCATCTACTTCCTATTTTACACCCTAGGAGGATCAATTCCCCTACTGATCGCCCTAATTTTTATCCAAAACTCAACAGGGACACTAAACTTTATGTTGATAATAATAAGCTCTTCATCAACCAACCAAACATGGTCTAATAACATCTTATGATTAGCCTCTATTATAGCCTTCATAATCAAAATACCCTTATATGGGGTCCATCTGTGACTCCCCAAAGCTCATGTAGAAGCTCCTATTGCAGGATCCATGATCCTAGCGGCAGTTCTACTAAAACTAGGAGGATATGGTATAATACGAGTATCCATAATGCTAGACCCAATGACCAAATATATAGCCTTCCCATTCATTCTATTATCATTATGAGGAATAATTATAACCAGCTCTATTTGCCTCCGACAAACAGACTTGAAGTCCCTTATCGCTTACTCTTCAGTAAGCCACATAGCCCTAGTCATCACTGCTATCATAATTCAAACACCATGAAGCTTCATAGGAGCCACAACATTAATAATTGCCCACGGCCTTACATCCTCCCTCCTATTCTGTTTAGCAAACACAAACTACGAACGCATCCACAGCCGAACAATAATCATAACTCGAGGGTTACAAACAGTACTCCCCCTAATAGCCACATGATGGATTGTAGCAAGCCTAGCTAACCTAGCCCTACCACCATCAATTAACCTGGTCGGAGAATTAATTATTACAATCTCCCTATTCTCTTGATCCTCTCCATCTATTATTCTATTAGGAATAAACATCCTTATTACCTCTCTTTACTCAATACACATAATTATTGTCACACAACGAGGCAAACTAACCAACCATATAATCAACCTACAACCATCCCACACACGAGAATCTACACTCATAACTCTTCACACCCTACCCCTCATCCTACTTACTACCAACCCTAAACTAACTATAGGCCCCACACTATGTTAATATAGTTTAAAAAACATCAGACTGTGAATCTGAAAATAGGACATAAAAATCCTTATTAACCAAGAAAGTATGCAAGAGCTGCTAACTCATGTCTCCGTACTTAAACATACGGCTTTCTTACTTTTATAGGATAGAAGTAATCCACTGGTCTTAGGAGCCAGAAACTTGGTGCAACTCCAAATGAAAGTAATTAACACCCTCTCATCCTCTATCCTTCTTATCATCACTCTCCTAGTGCTCCCCATAGCCATTTCATTTACCAACATAACAAAACACATAGACTTCCCCAAATACGTAACATCCTGTATTAAATGCGCATTCTTCATTAGCCTTGTCCCCCTGTCTTCCTTCTTTAACTCCAGCACAAAACTTATTATCACAAACTGACAGTGAGTTTCTATTGGGTCTATTAAATTCTCGCTAAGCCTGCAATTTGACTTTTTCTCAATCATCTTCTTGCCTGTAGCCCTGTATGTTACATGATCAATCATAGAATTCTCTATATGATATATACACTCAGATCCAAACCTAACCCGATTTATCAAATACCTGCTAATATTCTTAATCACTATGATCATTTTAACAACCGCCAACAATCTATTCCAACTTTTCATCGGCTGAGAAGGCGTAGGAATCATATCATTCTTGCTAATCGGATGATGGCACGGACGAACTGACGCAAACACAGCCGCTCTACAAGCCATCTTATATAACCGTATTGGCGACATCGGGTTTATTGCAGCAATAGCCTGATACTGCACAAAAACTAACTCATGAGACTTCCAACAAATCTTTTTAATAGATAACTCTAACACACCCCCTCTCGCAGGGTTATTATTAGCAGCCACAGGAAAATCAGCCCAATTCAGCCTCCACCCATGACTACCATCAGCCATAGAAGGACCAACCCCAGTCTCAGCTCTCCTCCACTCAAGCACTATAGTTGTAGCAGGTGTATTCTTACTAATCCGATTCCACCCTCTTATCTCCAACAACAGCACCATTTTAACAGCTATACTATGCCTAGGCGCTATAACCACCCTATTTACAGCAATCTGCGCACTAACCCAAAACGACATTAAAAAAATCGTAGCATTCTCTACATCAAGCCAACTAGGATTTATAATAGTAACTCTAGGAATTAACCAACCATACTTAGCCTTCCTTCACATCTGCACCCACGCATTCTTTAAGGCTATGTTATTCCTATGTGCAGGATCCATCATCCACAACCTTAATGACGAACAAGACATTCGAAAAATAGGAGGAATAGCAAAAACCATACCACTCACATCCTCCTGCCTTACAATTGCCAGCTTAGCCCTAACAGGAGTACCATTCCTCACAGGATTTTATTCTAAAGACCTAATCATCGAAACAGCCAATACATGCTATACCAACGCCTGAGCCCTACTAATTACATTAATAGCCACCTCTATAACAGCCGTTTACAGCATACGAATTATTTACTTCGTCTTAATAACCAAACCACGATTTCCCCCTACAATCACCACAAACGAAAGCAACCCATTAATAATTAACCCAATCAAACGACTAGCTTTAGGAAGTATCTTGGCTGGATTCTTCATCTCATATAACATTCCACCAACAACTATTCAAGTAATAACCATACCCTGATACCTAAAAATCATAGCCCTTCTAATTACCATAACAGGCTTTGCCATCGCATTAGACCTCAACCACTCAACTAATAATCTCAAACCAACAAAACCTTCACCCATAAGCCTATTCTCAACCTCATTAGGCTACTTCCCAACAACCATGCACCGACTTCTACCCCTAAAAATACTCAACACAAGCATTAAAACAGCCCTAACCATACTAGACCTAATCTGATTAGAAAAAGCTATTCCAAAAGCCACCTCCACTATCCACACATTAGCCTCTTCCATCCTAAGCGGTCAAAAAGGAAAGGTAAAATTATATTTCCTCTCATTCTTGGTCACACTGATCGCCATCCCAATAATCCTACTCATCTAATTCCCACGAGTAATCTCAATGATAATAAGCACACCCATAAACAATGTTCAACCAGAAACAACCATTAACCATGCAGAACAACCATATAAAGCAGCTACACCAACACCTCCTTCACCCATATACCCAAGCCCGTCAGCATCATAGACCACCCATCCACCCATGCTACTAAACTCTACCAACACTCCAACACCCTCATAATAATCACTTATAAGCACTACACTTACTTCCATAAACACACTCATAAACAAAATCCCAATTGTCAACCAACTTGACACTAAAGCCTCAGGATAGTCTTCAGCAGATATAGCAGTAGTGTAACCAAACACCACCAACATACCCCCTAAATAAACCAAAAACACCATTAAACCTAGGAACGAACCGCCAAACCCCAACACCGCTAAACAACCTGAACACCCACTAACAATTAAACACAACCCGCCATAAATAGGTGAAGGCTTCAAAGAAGCACCTAAACAACCCAGCGCAATCACTGAACTTAAAATATAAATTAATTCTGTCATAATTTCTACATAGACTTTCACTATGACCAATGACATGAAAAATCATCGTTGTTCTTCAACTATAGAAACACATAATGACAATCATCCGAAAAGCCCACCCACTAGTCAAAATAATTAACCACTCATTCATCGACCTTCCAACCCCATCAAATATCTCATCATGATGAAACCTAGGCTCCCTGCTAGGCCTTTGCCTATTTATCCAAATCCTCACAGGATTATTCCTAGCCATACACTATTCACCAGACACATCAACAGCATTCTCATCAGTAACCCACATCTGTCGAGACGTCAACTACGGGTGACTAATCCGTTACATACACGCCAATGGAGCTTCCATATTCTTCATTTGCCTATTCCTACACGTAGGACGAGGGATCTACTACGGCTCCTACAACATAATTGAAACATGAAACATAGGAGTTATCCTTCTATTTGCCGTTATAGCCACAGCATTTATAGGCTACGTACTCCCATGAGGCCAAATATCCTTTTGAGGGGCCACAGTAATCACAAACCTCCTATCAGCTATTCCCTATATCGGCACAACCTTAGTAGAATGAATTTGAGGGGGCTTCTCAGTAGACAAAGCCACTCTAACACGATTCTTTGCATTTCACTTCATCCTACCCTTCATCATTACCGCCCTCGTACTAGTCCATCTTCTCTTCCTACACGAATCAGGATCTAACAACCCAACAGGACTGAACTCAGACGCAGATAAAATCCCATTCCATCCCTACTATACAACCAAAGACCTCTTAGGAGCTTTCATACTACTTATAACCTTCATGACTTTAGTTTTATTTTTCCCGGACATTCTAGGAGACCCCGACAATTACACCCCCGCAAACCCACTCAACACCCCACCACACATCAAACCAGAATGATATTTCTTATTTGCCTACGCCATCCTACGCTCCATCCCTAACAAGCTAGGAGGCGTATTAGCCCTAATCCTATCTATTCTTATCCTAGCCCTCATGCCATTTCTTCATACTTCAAAACAACGAACCCTCACCTTCCGCCCAATCACTCAAACAGTTTACTGAATCCTAACAGCCAACTTACTTATCCTCACATGAGTCGGTGGTCAACCAGTCGAACACCCATTCATCATCATCGGACAAACAGCCTCAATTACTTACTTCACCATCATCATTATCTTAATACCAATCGCAGGTTTAATCGAAAACAACATCCTAAACCTAGACTAAATGCCCTGATAGTATAACTATTACACTGGTCTTGTAAACCAGTAATGAAAAACCTCTTTTCTCAGGACATCAAGAAGAGGGGACTGCTCCCCCACCATCAACACCCAAAACTGACATTCTACTTAAACTACTTCCTGCACACGAACCCATTTCATGCACACTATTTTATGTATATATTACATTAATTTATTTTCCCCTAGCATATAAGCATGTACAATCATTCAATTATCTAAGACATTATTATTCTTAATCAACATTATTCTTTCAACACCATGGATATTAAGATCAACTATTTAATTAATGCTCCTTATACATATAATGCTTAATCCCCATACCCCATTATACTATTAATTTTCCTAGTCTCCTCTAGTCCCTATGACTATCCCCTAACCCATTTGGTCTATTAATCTACCATCCTCCGTGAAACCAGCAACCCGCCCACCCTATGCTACCCTCCTCGCTCCGGGCCCATCCTACCTTGGGGGTTACTAACGTGAAACTTTATCAGGCATCTGGTTCTTACCTCAGGGCCATACAATGCTTTATCGTCCATACGTTCCCCTTAAATAAGGCATCTCGATGGTACGGGTCTAATCAGCCCATGATCAGCATAACTGTAATCCCGCGCATTTGGTATCTTTTATCTCTGGTCTGCAGCGCCTCCCCATAGCCGTCAAGGCATGAAGGTCAACTCATCCTGTAGACGAACTTCCTATTCAAGTATCATTTATCCCCATGGATCCCCCATCAGCACACAGTCAATTGGACCGGGACATAACCGTAAGTCGTACTAATTATGCAAGTGCTTACTCCACCCACTAACCCCCAAGACATATTGTTAATGCTAGTTAGACATATCCTTAATGTTAGTTAGACATACTATTAATGCTAGTCAAATATATTGTTAATGTTAGCTAGACATACCCTATCAAGTCTTCCCCCCCCCCCCCACACCTACCCCCGACAACCAGGTCCTCGTACATTCGAGTAGTTCCACAAATATGACTTAAAATTTAGTATTGACAAAAAAACCCCCACAAAATTTTCAATACCAAAAACCTACCCAAAACCACTAAAAATTCCCAAGTAGGATTTCAGTATTGGTTTAACCT